GCTAGCGTAGCTTAACACAAAGCATAGCACTGAAGATGCTAAGATGAGCCCTAAAAAGTTCCGCATGCACAGAGGCTTGGTCCTGACTTTACTATCAGCCATAGCACAACTTACACATGCAAGTCTCCGCATCCCTGTGAGGATGCCCTTAATCCCCTGCCCGGGGACGAGGAGCGGGCATCAGGCTCAACTATTAGCCCAAGACGCCTTGCCACGCCACACCCCCAAGGGAACGCAGCAGTGATAGACATTAAGCCATAAGCAAAAGCTTGACTTAGTCAGTGCTAAGAGGGCCGGTAAAACTCGTGCTAGCCACCGCGGTTATACGAGAGGCCCTAGTTGATAGATGCGGCGTAAAGGGTGGTTAAGGAAAGCAAAAATAAAGCCAAAGGGCCTCCTGGCCGTCATACGCCTCCGAGAGTCCGAAGCCCAAGTACGAAAGTAGCTTTAACACAAGCCCACCTGACCCCACGAAAGCTGAGGAACAAACTGGGATTAGATACCCCACTATGCTCAGCCATAAACCTAGACGTTCAATCACAACAAACGTCCGCCAGGGTACTACGAGCGTCAGCTTAAAACCCAAAGGACTTGGCGGTGCCTTAGACCCCCCTAGAGGAGCCTGTTCTAGAACCGATAACCCCCGTTAAACCTCACCACCTCTAGTCATCCCCGCCTATATACCGCCGTCGTCAGCTTACCCTGTGAAGGTCAAATAGTAAGCAAGATGGGCACACCCCAAAACGTCAGGTCGAGGTGTAGCGCACGAAGTGGGAAGAAATGGGCTACATTTTCTATATCAGAATAATACGAACAGCATTATGAAAACTAATGCTTGAAGGAGGATTTAGTAGTAAAAAGGAAATAGAGTGTCCTTTTGAACCCGGCTCTGAGGCGCGTACACACCGCCCGTCACTCTCCCCTGTTAAACAGCAACCAATGTAAATAACACAAAAGCACCAACGAGGGGAGGCAAGTCGTAACATGGTAAGTGTACCGGAAGGTGCACTTGGATCAAACCCAGGGCGTGGCTGAGATAGTTAAGCACCTCCCTTACACCGAGAAGACATCCATGCAAAGTTGGATCGCCCTGAGCCAAACAGCTAGCTTAACAGCCAAAACAACTAAACAATATAGATATAAATTACAAAACCTCAAAAACAAATTAAACCATTTTTCCACCTCAGTACGGGCGACAGAAAGGGACATCTTTTAAGCGATAGAAAAAGTACCGCAAGGGAAAGCTGAAAGAGAAGTGAAACAACCCATATAAGCACCAAAAGGCAGAGACACAGCCTCGTACCTTTTGCATCATGATTTAGCCAGAACATCCAAGCAAAGCGACCTTTAGTTTGAAGCCCCGAAACCAAGTGAGCTACCCCGGGACAGCCTACATGGGCCAACCCGTCTCTGTGGCAAAAGAGTGGGAAGAGCCCCGGGTAGAGGTGATAGACCTACCGAACTTGGTGATAGCTGGTTGCCTGAGAAATGAATAGAAGTTCAGCCTCGTGCCCCTTAAGTTAAATAAGAAATAGTCTAACCAAACACAAAAAGAGAAGCACGAGAGTTAGTCAAAGGGGGTACAGCCCCTCTGACAAAGAATACAATCTTACCTGGAGGATAAGGATCATATTTAACAAAACACGTCGTCTCAGTGGGCCTAAAAGCAGCCATCTGATCAGAAAGCGTTAAAGCTCAAACGATATAAAGTTTATTATTTTGATAAAACATCCCACTCCCCTAAATCTATCAGGCCATTCCATGCCAACATGGAAGAAACTATGCTAAAATGAGTAACAAGGGGGCCGCAGCCCCCCTCCCGGCACAAGTGTAAACCAGATCGGACCCACCACTGGTAACTAACGAACCCAAAAAAAGAGGGAAGCATGAAGACCAAAAAAACCAAGAAAATCTCATTTACTTAAATCGTTAACCCCACACTGGAGTGCCCCCAGGAAAGACTAAAAGAAAAGGAAGGAACTCGGCAAACCCAAGCCTCGCCTGTTTACCAAAAACATCGCCTCCTGCAAACCCCGAAGTATAGGAGGTCCAGCCTGCCCAGTGACCACAAGTTCAACGGCCGCGGTATTTTGACCGTGCAAAGGTAGCGCAATCACTTGTCTTTTAAATGAAGACCTGTATGAATGGCTAAACGAGGGCTTAACTGTCTCCCCTTTCAAGTCAGTGAAATTGATCTCCCCGTGCAGAAGCGGGCATAAATCTACAAGACGAGAAGACCCTTTGGAGCTTAAGGTACAAACCCAATCACGTCAAGCAACTAAAAACAGCATAAACCTAATGAATTATGGAATTTTACCTTCGGTTGGGGCGACCGCGGAGAAAAAGACATCCTCCGAGTGGACTGAGCCAACAAGCTTAAAACCAAGAAAGACACTTCCAAGTCACAGAAAATCTGACCAATTATGATCCGGCCCACAAAGCCGATCAACGGACCAAGTTACCCTAGGGATAACAGCGCAATCCTCTCCCAGAGTCCATATCGACGAGGGGGTTTACGACCTCGATGTTGGATCAGGACATCCTAATGGTGCAGCCGCTATTAAGGGTTCGTTTGTTCAACGATTAAAGTCCTACGTGATCTGAGTTCAGACCGGAGCAATCCAGGTCAGTTTCTATCTGTAACGTTATTTTTCCTAGTACGAAAGGACCGGAAAAGAGGGGCCAACACTAAAAGTGCGCCCCGCCCCTAATTGATGAAGACAACTAAATCAAATAAAGGGAGAACCCCCCCCCAAGCCAAAATAAGGCCACACTAAGATGGCAGAGCATGGTAATTGCAAAAGGCCTAAGCCCTTTTAACCAGAGGTTCAAATCCTCTTCTTAGTTCATGCTAAACACTCTACTTACCCACCTCATTAATCCACTTGCATACATTATCCCAGTGCTGCTAGCCGTGGCATTCTTAACCCTCCTTGAACGAAAAGTGCTAGGGTATATACAACTACGAAAAGGCCCAAACATTGTAGGACCTTACGGGCTTCTTCAGCCCATCGCTGATGGGGTAAAACTGTTTATTAAAGAACCAATTCGACCATCAACTGCATCCCCCGTACTATTTTTAATAGCCCCTATACTAGCCCTCACCCTAGCCATAACCCTATGAGCACCCATGCCAATGCCACATCCAGTTATTGACTTAAACCTAGGAATCCTATTTATTCTTGCACTATCAAGCCTTGCAGTATATTCCATCCTTGGCTCAGGGTGGGCCTCAAATTCAAAATATGCCCTCATTGGCGCTTTACGGGCCGTAGCCCAAACAATTTCATATGAAGTAAGCCTAGGACTAATTCTTCTCTCCATTATTATCTTTTCAGGAGGCTACACACTCCAAACATTCAACACTACCCAAGAAGCCATTTGACTACTACTTCCTGCCTGACCCCTAGCTGCAATATGATACATCTCAACCCTAGCAGAAACAAACCGTGCCCCCTTTGACCTAACTGAGGGTGAATCCGAGCTAGTCTCAGGGTTTAACGTAGAATACGCCGGTGGCCCTTTCGCCCTATTTTTTCTAGCCGAATATGCCAACATCCTACTAATAAATACCCTATCCGCCATCTTATTCCTTGGGGCCTCTCACATGCCCGCCATCCCAGAACTAACAACAATCAACTTAATAACCAAAGCCGCCCTTCTCTCCGTGGTTTTCCTCTGAGTCCGAGCCTCTTACCCCCGATTCCGCTATGATCAACTTATACACTTAGTGTGAAAAAACTTTCTTCCATTAACCCTGGCCATAGTCCTATGACACACCGCCCTACCTATTGCATTTGCAGGGCTCCCACCACAACTTTAGTAAGCGGAACCGTGCCTGAATGCCCAAGGACCACTTTGATAGAGTGGCTCATGAGGGTTAAAGCCCCTCCAGTTCCTAGAAAGAAGGGAATCGAACCCATACTCGGGAGATCAAAACTCCAGGTGCTTCCTCTACACCACTTTCTACGACAAGGTCAGCTAATTAAGCTTTCGGGCCCATACCCCGAACATGACGGTTAAAATCCCTCCCTTGTCAATGAACCCCTACGTACTTATGACTCTTCTCTCAAGCCTAGGACTAGGAACCACCCTAACTTTTGCCAGCTCCCACTGACTACTTGCCTGAATAGGACTAGAAATTAATACCCTAGCAATTCTACCCTTAATGGCACAACAACATCACCCACGAGCAGTAGAGGCAACCACCAAATACTTTCTCACTCAAGCCACTGCAGCGGCAATAATCTTATTTGCAGCCACCACAAACGCGTGAGCCACCGGAGAATGAGACATTAATAACCTGACCCACCCCCTTGCCTCCACCCTAATCATTATAGCCCTCGCCTTAAAAGTGGGACTCGCACCAACACACTTCTGAATACCAGAAGTACTTCAAGGCCTCGACTTAACAACAGGGCTAATTCTCGCTACATGACAAAAACTAGCCCCCTTTGCCCTTATTATCCAAATAGCCCCAAACACTAACCCGGCCCTCCTCACAACCCTAGGACTCCTTTCAACTTTAATTGGGGGATGGGGCGGACTCAATCAGACACAGCTACGTAAAATCTTAGCCTACTCCTCGATTGCCCACATAGGATGAATGATTATCGTCCTACAATACGCCCCCCAACTAACCTTAATTGCCCTAGGACTGTACATCTTCATAACATCTACAGCATTTTTATCACTAAAAATAGCATCAGCCACAAAAATTAATACTTTAACAGCGGCATGGTCAAAAAGCCCAATCCTAGCCTCAACCACCGCCCTAGCGTTACTTTCCCTCGGCGGACTCCCTCCCCTAACAGGATTTATGCCAAAATGACTGATTATACAAGAACTAGCCAAACAAGATCTCCCAGCCACCGCAACAATCATAGCCCTCGCCGCCCTCTTAAGCCTATACTTCTACCTGCGACTCTGCTACGCAATAACTCTTACCATTTCCCCCAACACAGCCAATGCCTCAACACCATGACGCGTCTATAACACCCAAACAACACTTGTTTTAGCCTTAACAATAACCGCAACCCTAGGCCTACTTCCCCTCACCCCTACTATTATAGCATTACTCACCTAGGGGCTTAGGATAATCCTAGACCAAGAGCCTTCAAAGCTCTAAGTAGGAGTGAAAATCTCCTAGCCCCTGCCTAAGACTTGCAGGACTTTATCCCACATCTTCTGAATGCAAATCAGACACTTTAATTAAGCTAAAGCCTTTCTAGATGAGAAGGCCTCGATCCTACAAACTCTTAGTTAACAGCTAAGCGCTCAAGCCAGCGAGCATTCATCTACCTTTCCCGCCGTTAGCGGAGTAAGGCGGGAAAGCCCCGGCAGATGTTAATCTGCGTCTTTAGATTTGCAATCTAATATGTTCTCCACCACGAGGCTATGATTGGAAGAGGACTTAAACCTCTATCTTCGGGGCTACAACCCACCACCTATTTCGGCCATCCTACCTGTGGCAATCACGCGCTGATTCTTCTCTACCAACCACAAAGACATTGGCACCCTATATCTTGTATTTGGTGCCTGAGCCGGAATAGTTGGAACCGCCCTCAGTCTACTAATCCGAGCTGAGTTAAACCAACCCGGATCACTCCTCGGTGATGATCAAATTTATAACGTCATTGTTACCGCACACGCCTTTGTAATAATCTTCTTTATAGTAATGCCAATTCTCATTGGGGGATTTGGCAATTGACTGGTCCCCCTAATGATTGGAGCACCAGACATGGCATTCCCCCGAATAAATAACATGAGCTTTTGACTTCTCCCTCCCTCCTTCCTCCTACTACTGGCTTCGTCCGGAGTTGAGGCTGGGGCTGGGACGGGGTGAACTGTTTATCCACCACTAGCCGGAAACCTGGCCCACGCAGGCGCATCTGTAGACCTAACCATCTTTTCGCTACATTTAGCCGGGGTGTCCTCTATCCTGGGGGCCATCAACCTCATTACGACAACAATTAACATAAAACCTCCCGCCATCTCTCAATACCAGACACCCCTCTTTGTATGGGCCGTCCTAATTACAGCCGTCCTCCTTTTGCTATCCCTACCAGTCCTTGCCGCAGGGATTACAATGCTGCTAACAGATCGGAACCTCAACACAACGTTCTTTGACCCTGCAGGGGGAGGAGACCCCATTCTATACCAACACCTGTTCTGATTCTTTGGCCATCCCGAAGTATATATTCTTATTTTACCCGGATTTGGGATTATTTCTCACGTCGTAGCATATTATGCAGGCAAAAAAGAACCTTTTGGCTATATGGGAATAGTGTGAGCAATAATGGCTATCGGCCTTCTAGGGTTTATTGTCTGAGCCCATCACATGTTTACAGTCGGAATGGACGTAGACACACGAGCATATTTTACATCCGCAACAATAATTATTGCTATTCCGACCGGTGTTAAGGTTTTTAGCTGACTCGCGACCCTCCACGGGGGCTCAATTAAATGAGAAACACCCATGTTATGAGCCTTAGGCTTCATCTTCCTGTTTACAGTTGGAGGCCTAACAGGGATTGTACTATCAAACTCATCACTTGACATTGTTCTTCACGACACATACTACGTAGTTGCCCACTTCCACTATGTTCTCTCAATAGGGGCTGTATTTGCTATTATGGCAGGCTTCGTCCACTGATTCCCCCTATTTACTGGATTCACCCTACACAGCACCTGGACAAAAATTCACTTCGGAGTAATATTTGCAGGAGTAAACCTTACATTCCTCCCCCAACACTTTCTAGGCCTAGCAGGAATACCACGACGATATTCAGATTACCCAGATGCCTACACGCTATGAAACACGGTATCCTCTATTGGATCACTAATTTCATTAGTAGCGGTAGTTATATTCTTGTTTATTCTGTGAGAAGCCTTTGCCTCTAAACGAGAAGTATTATCTGTAGAAATAGCCACAACAAATGTAGAATGGCTTCATGGATGCCCTCCACCTTACCACACATTCGAAGAGCCAGCATTCGTTCAAGTTCAATCAAATTAATCGAGGAAGGGAGGAATTGAACCCCCATGTGCTGGTTTCAAGCCAGCCACATAACCACTCTGTCACTTCCTTATAAGACATTAGTAAACTCGTAAATTACATCACTTTGTCAAGGTGAAATAGTGGGTTAAACTCCTGCATGTCTTAAGCTCTCAGCTTAATGGCGCATCCCACACAATTAGGATTCCAAGACGCGGCGTCACCCGTAATAGAAGAACTTCTTCACTTCCACGACCATGCCTTAATAATTGTATTTTTAATTAGCACCCTGGTGCTCTACATTATTGTTGCAATAGTCTCAACAAAACTTACTAACAAATATATCTTAGACTCACAAGAAATTGAAATTGTATGAACAGTACTCCCGGCCGTAATTCTTATTTTAATTGCCCTCCCCTCATTACGAATTTTATATCTTATAGACGAGATTATTGACCCCCACCTAACAATTAAAGCTATGGGACACCAGTGATACTGAAGTTACGAGTATACTGACTATGAAAGCCTGGGCTTTGACTCCTACATAATTCCAACCCAAGACCTCACCCCAGGACAGTTCCGACTTCTAGAAACAGACCATCGAATAGTTATTCCCATAGAGTCCCCAATTCGTGTTCTTGTCTCTGCTGAAGACGTCCTTCACTCGTGGGCCGTCCCATCCTTAGGAGTAAAAATAGACGCAGTCCCAGGACGCCTTAACCAAACCGCCTTTATTGCCTCCCGCCCCGGAGTGTTTTATGGGCAGTGTTCAGAGATCTGCGGAGCAAATCATAGCTTTATGCCCATTGTAGTTGAAGCAGTCCCCCTTACACACTTTGAAAACTGATCCACACTTATACTAGAAGACGCCTCACTAGGAAGCTAAACCAGGGTAACAGCATTGGCCTTTTAAGCCAAAGATTGGTGCCTCCCAACCACCTCTAGTGAAATGCCCCAACTAAATCCCGCCCCCTGATTTGCAATTTTAGTATTTTCATGAGTAATTTTCCTTACTATTATCCCAACCAAAGTGATAGGCCACACCTTCCCTAATGAACCAACCCCCCTAAGCACTGAAAAACACAAGACTGAATCCTGAGACTGACCATGGCAATAAGCTTCTTCGACCAATTTGCAAGCCCATCATATTTAGGAGTCCCCCTAATTGCTGTTGCAATTGCACTACCCTGGGTATTCTTTCCCTCCCCGCCATCACGCTGAGTAAACAATCGCCTTATTACCATTCAAGGATGATTAATCAATCGCTTTACCAGCCAACTCATACTACCAATTAATACGGGCGGACACAAATGAGCCCTTATATTGGCCTCACTGATAGTATTCCTTATTACCATTAACATGCTAGGGCTCCTTCCATATACTTTTACTCCCACGACACAACTGTCCCTAAACATAGGACTTGCCGTCCCACTATGGCTCGCAACAGTTCTTATCGGGATACGAAACCAACCGACAGTTGCCTTAGGACACCTCCTCCCAGAAGGCACCCCAATTCCACTAATTCCCGTGCTAATCATTATCGAAACCATCAGCCTGTTCATCCGCCCCTTGGCCCTGGGCGTACGACTAACAGCCAACTTGACTGCCGGGCACTTATTAATTCAACTTATCGCCACCGCCGTATTTGTGCTACTTCCAATAATGCCCACAGTAGCAATCTTAACCGCCGCTGTTCTCTTCCTTCTGACACTTCTAGAAGTTGCAGTTGCAATAATTCAAGCCTACGTATTTGTTCTACTTTTAAGTCTATATCTACAAGAGAACGTTTAATGGCCCACCAAGCACATGCATACCATATGGTTGATCCAAGCCCATGACCCCTAACCGGCGCAATCGGAGCTCTATTAATGACATCCGGCCTAGCGATCTGGTTCCACTTCCACTCAACCACCCTAATAACCCTCGGACTGGTTTTATTACTTTTAACCATGTACCAATGATGACGAGATATCATTCGAGAAGGGACCTTCCAAGGCCACCACACTCCCCCCGTCCAAAAAGGCCTGCGATATGGCATAATTCTTTTCATCACATCCGAAGTTTTCTTTTTCCTAGGGTTCTTCTGGGCCTTCTACCACTCAAGCCTAGCGCCAACGCCCGAACTAGGAGGGTGCTGACCCCCAACAGGCATCACCCCCTTAGACCCATTTGAAGTCCCCCTGCTTAACACAGCCGTACTCCTAGCATCCGGGGTTACAGTGACATGAGCCCACCACAGCATTATAGAAGGAGAACGAAAGCAAACCATTCAAGCCCTCGCACTCACCATTCTACTAGGACTTTATTTTACAGCCCTACAGGCCATGGAATATTATGAAGCCCCTTTCACAATTGCAGATGGAGTCTATGGATCCACATTTTTTGTGGCCACAGGGTTCCACGGCCTTCATGTTATTATTGGATCCTCATTCTTGGCCGTCTGCCTTCTCCGTCAAATCCAATACCACTTTACCTCCGAACACCACTTCGGCTTTGAGGCCGCCGCATGATACTGACACTTTGTTGACGTAGTCTGACTATTCTTATACGTATCCATCTACTGATGAGGCTCATAATCTTTCTAGTATTAATGCTAGTACGAGTGACTTCCAATCACCCCGTCTTGGTTGAACCCCAAGGAAAGATAATGAACTTAGTTATCTCTATTCTAACCATCACAGTTGTTCTTTCATCTGTTCTGGCAGTTGTATCTTTTTGACTTCCCCAAATAAACCCGGACGCAGAAAAACTATCACCCTATGAGTGCGGTTTTGACCCCCTCGGGTCCGCCCGACTCCCCTTTTCCATCCGATTTTTTCTAGTCGCCATCCTCTTCCTCCTATTTGACCTAGAAATTGCCCTCCTCCTTCCCCTACCTTGAGGCGACCAACTCTTCAACCCCACCGGAACTTTTTTCTGAGCAACAGCAGTCCTCATCTTGCTAACACTAGGCTTAATTTATGAGTGAACCCAAGGAGGCCTGGAATGAGCAGAATAGGGAGTTAGTCCAAAATAAGACCTCTGATTTCGGCTCAGGAAACCGTGGTTAAAATCCACGACCCCCTTATGACACCCGTTCACTTCAGCTTCACCTCAGCATTCATTTTAGGGCTCATGGGCCTTGCATTCCACCGCACCCATTTGCTCTCAGCCCTGTTGTGCCTAGAGGGGATGATACTATCCTTATTCATTGCATTAGCCCTCTGGGCCCTACAATTTGAATCCACAGGGTTTTCTGCAGCCCCCATACTCCTCCTGGCATTCTCCGCCTGCGAAGCAAGTGCAGGCTTGGCCCTCTTAGTTGCCACAGCCCGCACCCACGGAACTGACCGCCTACAAAACTTAAATTTGTTACAATGCTAAAAGTATTAATCCCAACGATTATGTTATTCCCAACAATCTGACTGTCATCACCCAAATGACTATGACCAACAACAACCGCACACGGACTACTAATTGCCCTAATTAGCCTTACTTGATTAAAATGAACATCAGAAGTTGGATGGACCACCTCCAACCTTTATTTAGCCACAGACCCCCTGTCTACACCCCTCCTTGTTCTAACATGCTGACTACTCCCCCTAATAATTTTAGCCAGCCAAAACCACATTACACCTGAGCCCATTGTACGCCAACGCCTCTATATTACCCTCCTAACATCTCTTCAAGCCTTCCTAATCATAGCATTCGGCGCCACCGAGATTATTATATTTTATATTATATTCGAAGCAACCCTCATCCCCACCCTAATTATTATTACCCGCTGGGGTAATCAGACCGAACGCCTAAGTGCAGGGACCTACTTTTTATTCTATACACTAGCAGGCTCCCTACCCCTATTAGTGGCCCTCCTCCTACTTCAACAGTCAACCGGGACCCTGTCCCTACTAATCCTCCAATATTCCCAACCCCTGGCCCTTACCTCATGAGGCCATAAAATCTGATGGGCCGGATGCTTAATTGCATTTTTAGTTAAAATGCCCCTATATGGAGTGCACCTCTGACTCCCCAAAGCACACGTAGAAGCCCCAGTGGCCGGCTCTATAGTACTAGCCGCAGTGCTCCTCAAGCTTGGAGGCTACGGCATGATACGAATAATAGTAATATTAGACCCCCTCTCCAAAGAATTGGCATACCCCTTCATTGTCCTAGCTCTATGGGGCATTATCATAACCGGGTCTATCTGCCTGCGCCAAACAGACCTAAAATCGCTAATTGCCTACTCTTCAGTCAGCCACATAGGCCTGGTCGCAGGAGGCATTCTTATCCAAACCCCATGGGGATTTACAGGAGCAATCATTTTAATAATTGCCCACGGCCTTGTATCCTCCGCATTATTCTGTCTAGCCAATACTGCCTACGAGCGAACCCACAGCCGAACCATAGTTCTTGCACGGGGCCTGCAAATAATTTTTCCTCTAACCGCAGTTTGATGATTTATCGCTAACTTGGCCAACCTGGCACTCCCACCCCTCCCAAACCTTATGGGAGAACTTATAATTATTTCTACACTATTCAACTGGTCCCCACTAACCATTATTCTTACAGGAACTGGAACACTTATTACAGCCGGCTACTCCCTATACCTATTCCTAATATCACAACGAGGCCCAACCCCCAGTCACATCGTGGGACTACCCCCATTCCACACCCGAGAACACCTCCTTATAGTGCTTCACCTTTTCCCAGTCCTCCTCTTAATGACAAAACCAGAGATTATATGAGGCTGATGCTACTAGTAAGTATAGTTTAACTTAAAATATTAGATTGTGATTCTAAAGACAGAGGTTAAAATCCTCTTACTCACCGAGAAAGGCCCGAGGCAATAGGCACTGCTAATACTTATAACCCACGGTTAAACTCCGTGGCTCTCTCGAGCTTCTAAAGGATAACAGCTCATCCATTGGTCTTAGGAACCAAAAACTCTTGGTGCAAATCCAAGTGGAAGCTATGCATCCAACACCCCTAATCTTATCCTCCTCATTGCTGCTAGTCATTACTATCCTGATTTATCCCCTATTCACCTCACTAAGCCCCAACCCCCAAAACCCAGAATGAGCAACCTCACATGTCAAGACCGCCGTAAGCACCGCATTCTTTGTTAGCCTCATGCCTCTGGCAGTATTCCTTGACCAAGGAACTGAAACCATCGTTACAAATTGACACTGAATAAACACCGCCACGTTTGACGTCAACATTAGCTTTAAATTCGACCACTACTCCCTCATTTTTACCCCCATCGCCCTTTACGTAACCTGATCAATCCTCGAATTTGCCTCCTGATATATACACACTGACCCCTACATGAACCGCTTCTTTAAGTACCTACTAATATTTCTCGTGGCTATGGTCATCCTAGTCACAGCTAATAACATGTTCCAACTCTTTATTGGCTGAGAAGGCGTTGGTATTATGTCTTTTCTCCTTATTGGCTGATGATACGGACGAGCCGATGCTAATACAGCAGCCCTGCAAGCCGTGATCTATAACCGAGTAGGTGACATCGGGCTAATTATAAGCATAGCCTGACTTGCAATAAATTTAAACTCCTGAGAGATTCAACAAATCTTCCTCCTATCTAAAAACTTTGATATGACCCTTCCCCTAGTTGGCTTCATCCTAGCAGCAACTGGGAAATCTGCCCAATTTGGACTTCACCCGTGACTCCCTGCCGCCATGGAGGGCCCCACACCAGTCTCTGCCCTACTTCACTCCAGCACCATGGTCGTGGCCGGGATCTTCCTTCTCATTCGTCTTCACCCAATAATGGAAAACAACCAACTCGCCCTGACAGCCTGCCTCTGCCTAGGGGCCCTCACCACCCTCTTTACTGCCGCCTGCGCCCTCACCCAAAATGATATCAAAAAGATCGTAGCTTTCTCTACATCAAGCCAGCTCGGCCTAATAATGGTTACAATTGGGCTAAACCAGCCACAATTAGCATTCCTTCATATCTGCACACACGCCTTCTTCAAGGCCATGCTATTCCTTTGCTCCGGCTCAATTATCCACAGCCTAAATGACGAACAGGACATCCGAAAAATAGGAGGACTACAAAATCTCCTACCCTTCACCTCAACCTGCTTAACAATTGGGAGCCTAGCACTTACAGGAACCCCCTTCCTGGCCGGGTTCTTCTCTAAAGGTGCCATCATTGAAGCCCTAAACACCTCTTACCTAAACGCCTGAGCCCTAGTCCTCACCCTTATTGCCACCTCCTTTACTGCTGTCTACAGCTTTCGGGTCATTTTCTTTGTTTCCATGGGAACCCCTCGATTTTTGCCCCTCTCACCCATCAACGAAAACAACCCCTCAGTAATTAACCCAATTAAACGACTTGCCTGAGGAAGCATTATTGCAGGATTAATTATTACCTCAAACTTCTTACCCTCTAAAACATCCATCATGACTATGCCCATAGCCCTCAAAATAGCCGCCATCGCAGTAACAGTCATTGGACTGCTTACAGCTATAGAACTGACCGCACTTACAAACAAACAGCATAAAATTAACCCAACCGCCCAAATACACCACTTCTCTAATATACTAGGATACTTTCCTCCCGTAATCCACCGGCTCCTGCCTAAACTTAACTTAACCCTCGGCCAACTAGCCGCCACACAAATAGTAGACCAAACATGATTTGAAGCCGCCGGCCCAAAAGGGGCATCTTCAGCCCAAATTAAAATGGCCAAAACCATTAGTGATACCCAACGAGGAATAATCAAGACCTACCTAACAATCTTTCTACTAACTTCAACCCTTGCCGTCCTTTTAGCCACCATTTAAACTGCACGAAGAGTGCCCCGACTCAGGCCCCGAGTCAACTCAAGTACTACAAACAAAGTTAATAGCAAAACTCATGCACAAATAACTAACATTCCTCCCCCAGACGAATACATCTCAGCTACCCCACTGGTATCCCCCCGCAGTACAGAAAACTCCTTTAAGCCATCAACAACCACTCAAGACCCCTCATACCAGTTTTCCCAAAAGATACCCACCATGGCCCCAACCCCCAGCAAGTAGACTAAAACATACCCCACTACAGACCGGTCTCCTCAAGCCTCAGGGAAAGGCTCAGCGGCCAAAGCTGCCGAGTAGGCAAACACCACAAGTATCCCCCCTAAATAAATTAAAAAAAGAACTAAGGACAGAAAAGACCCCCCATGACTAACCAACACCCCACACCCAACCCCCGCTGCTATTACCAGACCAAGAGCAGCAAAATAAGGCGCAGGATTTGAAGCCACAGCAACCAGGCCAACAATTAAAGCTATCAACAGTAAAGATACGAGATAAGTCATAATTCTCACCCGGATTCTAACCGAGACCAATGACTTGAAGAACCACCGTTGTTATTCAACTATAAGAACCCCTAATGGCAAGCCTACGAAAAACCCACCCCCTAATTAAAATTGCTAATGACGCACTAGTTGACCTCCCAGCCCCATCAAACATTTCAGTATGATGAAACTTCGGCTCACTACTCGGACTCTGCTTAATTACCCAAATCTTAACAGGCCTATTTCTAGCAATACACTATACTTCTGACATCTCCACAGCCTTCTCCTCCGTTGCCCACATCTGCCGAGACGTAAACTACGGATGACTTATCCGAAATATGCACGCCAACGGAGCATCCTTCTTCTTCATCTGCCTTTACCTTCACATTGCCCGAGGCCTTTATTATGGATCCTACCTCTACAAAGAAACCTGAAATATCGGGGTAGTACTCTTCCTCTTAGTGATAATAACAGCCTTTGTGGGCTACGTACTGCCCTGAGGTCAAATATCCTTCTGAGGAGCCACAGTAATTACAAATCTTCTCTCAGCCGTCCCCTACGTAGGAGACATGCTAGTTCAATGAATCTGAGGCGGGTTCTCAGTAGACAACGCAACCTTAACACGATTCTTCGCCTTCCACTTTTTATTCCCCTTTGTCGTCGCCGCAGTAACCGTCCTACACCTACTATTCCTCCACGAAACAGGCTCCAACAACCCCGCAGGCCTAAACTCCGACGCAGACAAAATCTCCTTTCACCCTTATTTCTCCTACAAAGACCTACTAGGCTTCGTAATCATGCTATTAGCTCTTACATCCCTTGCACTATTCTCCCCCAACCTCCTAGGAGACCCAGAAAACTTCACCCCTGCAAATCCCCTAGTCACACCTCCCCACATCAAGCCCGAATGATATTCCCTGTTTGCCTACGCCATCCTACGATCAATTCCCAACAAACTAGGGGGTGTCTTGGCACTCCTGTTCTCCATCTTAGTCCTAATGGTTGTCCCAATTCTCCACACCTCTAAACAACGAGGACTTACGTTCCGGCCAATCACCCAATTCTTATTCTGAACCCTAGTTGCAGATATGGCTATTTTAACATGAATTGGAGGAATACCAGTTGAACACCCATTTATCATTATTGGACAAATTGCATCTGTCCTTTATTTCGCCTTATTTCTCATCCTATTTCCACTAGTCGGATGATTAGAAAATAAAGCCCTAGAATGAGCCTGCCCTAGTAGCTTAGTTTAAAAGCATCGGTCTTGTAATCCGAAGATCGGAGGTTAAAATCCCCCCTAGTGCCAGAAAAAGAGATTCTAACTCTCACCCCTGGCTCCCAAAGCCAGAATTCTAAATTAAACTATTTTCTGCCCTGCGGGATGGTATAATACATATTATGCATGATATTACATTAATGTATTAGTACATATATGTAATATCACCAATAAACTATTTAGACCATAAAGCAGGAACATTACTACTTCATGAAGAACAGCATACATAGTTAAGTCTCTCATACTCTTTTTTAAAGCTGGGAAATCGAATAATCCCCATAAACCCGCTCACAACATTTTCCTTGTCTAACTTGGCCCTAATTTTCAGAGTAATAAAAATGTAGTAAGAAACCACCAACCAGTATATATAAAGGCTAATTCTGCATGATAGTGTCAAGGGCATTAATTGTGAGGGTCGCACTTAGTGAACTATTACTGGCATCTGGTTCCTATTTCAGGGACATCATATTAAAACTCCCCCAAATTATTAATTATCCTGGCATATTTGATGGTGTAGTGCATATGTCTCGTTACCCACCATGCCGGGCATTCTTTTATATGCATAGCGTTCTCTTTTTTGGTCTACTTTCCTATACATCTCAGAGTGCACCCACAAACTGTATAATCAAGGTGGAACATGTATTATCTCAGGTAATATAAGTTAATGATTGAATGACATAACTTAAGAATTACATACGTTTATTTCACGTGCATAAGACATCCTTATTCAACTCACCCCTATACTATATGCCCCCCGTTTTTGCGCGACAAACCCCCTTACCCCCTTACACCTGGCAAATCCTTTATCCTTGTCAAACCCCGAAACCAAGGAGGCTCGGCCAGGTGTATCAAAGTCAGCAAGTTGCGGCAGGGGCTGACTTATGCCATCACATATTATATATAATACACAAACAAATATTAAGCTTGTCTTAAACAAAGCCCAAAATTTAGTACTAAAAAAGGGCTAAATAACCTGAATCCTAATATTTCAAAGTTAAATTT